AATGAAGTGCCTGATAAAAAGGATTATCGTGATAGGATAAATCATGTAATTATTGTTACCTTCATTAATTTTCTACATTTAATAGAATTAAACTATCCCCTAGAATATCAAAAATTCTTGTGCACCATACACCAAAATGTATAACCTTAGAAAAGTAAGCTAAATAAAGCTAATGGGTTCATACCCCATTTATAGAGGAAGGGCCTCTCTTATCGCAATGTCCAATAATTCGACCAAAATTCTTTTTTTAACAACCTTAATTAGAGGGATTTTTATTACAATCTCCTCTAATTCTTGACTAGGGGCGTGAATAGGATTAGAAATCAACCTTCTATCCTTCATCCCAATTATGTCAAGAAACGAGAATATTTTTACAACCGAAGCTTCCTTAAAATATTTTCTCGTTCAAGCCTTAGCTTCATCAGTATTATTGTTTTTGATTATTTCTAAGACAATAATAGAAGATATATTTTCCTTAATAAATTCCCAATTATCTAGAATAATCATGAGAACACCTTTATTACTTAAGGGTGGAGCTGCACCATTTCATTGATGGTTTCCGAGTGTAATAGAAGGTTTAACTTGAAGAAACTGTTTTATTTTAATAACACTACAAAAGATTGCGCCATTAATTTTAATTTCATATTTAATTAAAATATCAGTATTTTACTCGACAATTATTGTCTTATCTGTCATGATTGGGTCTATTGGTGGTTATAATCAAATTTCAATTCGTAAAATTTTAACTTATTCATCAATTAACCATATAGGATGAATATTGTCTGCTATACTTTTGGGAGAAAATATATGATTAATGTATTTTTCAATTTACTCCTTCTTAACTTTAACAATTATTTCAATTATTTCACCATTTCAGATTTCATTTATTAATCAAACATTTTTATTTAATAATGATAACCCAACTATAAAATTTTTACTATTTACGTCTTTACTTTCATTAGGAGGTTTACCACCTTTTCTAGGATTTTTACCTAAATGATTCATTATTCAATCAATAGTAAATAATGGAATATCTTTCATTATTACAATTATAGTTGTGTTGTCATTAATTACATTATATTATTATCTACGTATTTCCTACTCCTCATTTATAATTTTACACTCGGAACCGTCATGAAATATTCAAATTCATAAAAATAAAATTATATTAACAACTCTAATCCTTTCATCTTTATCGATATTAGGTTTAATTATATGTTCAGCCGTAATTATTATTTATTAAGGCTTTAAGTTAATTTAAACTAATATCCTTCAAAGTTATAAATAAAGATTATTTTCTTTAAGCCTTAGTAGTTTTACTACTCCTACAGAATTGCATTCTATTATCATTTCATGAATATAAAGCTTAGTAGAAGAGTTTTGAACTCCTTAATAGATTTACAATCTATCACCTATTACTCAGCCATTCTACTAACTTGAAACGATGAATATTTTCAACAAATCATAAAGATATTGGAACTCTTTATTTTATCTTCGGAGCTTGATCTGGAATAGTGGGGACATCTTTAAGAATATTAATCCGAGCAGAGCTAAATCAACCTGGTTCATTAATTGGAGATGATCAAATCTATAATGTTATTGTAACGGCTCACGCTTTTGTTATAATTTTCTTTATAGTTATGCCAATTTTAATTGGAGGATTTGGAAATTGATTAGTACCTTTAATATTAGGTGCTCCTGATATAGCATTTCCTCGTATAAATAATATAAGTTTTTGACTTTTACCTCCATCTCTATCTCTTCTATTAGCTAGTAGCCTTGTTGAAAGAGGAGCTGGGACTGGTTGAACCGTATACCCTCCCTTAGCTAGAGGAATTGCTCATGCTGGAGCTTCAGTAGATTTAGCTATTTTCTCATTACATCTTGCAGGTGTCTCATCAATTTTAGGTGCCGTAAATTTTATTTCAACAATTATTAACATGAAACCAATTAATATAAGACCTGAACGAATTCCTTTATTTGTTTGGTCAGTAGGTATTACTGCATTATTATTATTATTATCCTTACCAGTTCTTGCAGGTGCAATTACAATATTATTAACAGACCGAAATTTAAATACTTCATTTTTTGACCCTGCAGGGGGAGGTGATCCTATTTTATATCAACATTTATTTTGATTCTTTGGACATCCAGAAGTTTATATTTTAATTTTACCAGGGTTTGGTATGATTTCTCATATCATTTGCCATGAAAGAGGTAAAAAGGAAGCTTTTGGAAATTTAGGAATAATTTTTGCTATATTAGCAATTGGTTTATTAGGATTTGTTGTTTGAGCTCATCATATATTTACTGTAGGAATAGATGTGGATACCCGAGCCTATTTTACTTCAGCTACTATAATTATTGCTGTACCCACTGGTATTAAAATTTTCAGTTGACTAGCTACTATATATGGATCTCAATTAACTTACAGAGCACCTTGTTTATGAGCTCTAGGATTTGTCTTCTTATTTACAGTAGGAGGATTAACTGGAGTAGTTCTTGCTAATTCATCAATTGATATTGTTCTTCATGATACATATTATGTAGTCGCCCATTTCCACTATGTACTATCTATAGGAGCAGTATTTGCAATCATAGCAGGGTTTATTCAATGATATCCATTATTTACTGGTTTATCTTTAAATCCAAAGTGATTAAAAATTCAATTTTCAATTATATTTTTAGGAGTAAATTTAACATTTTTTCCTCAACATTTTCTTGGTTTAGCCGGAATGCCACGACGATATTCTGATTATCCTGACGCTTATGCAGCTTGAAATGTTATTTCATCAATTGGATCAATAATTTCATTTGTAGCTGTATTAATATTTATTTTTATCATATGAGAAAGAATAACTACTAACCGACAAGTATTATTTCCTACTCAAACAAGAAATTCTATTGAATGATTTCAAAATATTCCACCAGCTGAACATAGTTATGCTGAATTACCAACTATTTCATATTAGATTCTAATATGGCAGATAAGTGCAGTGGATTTAAGCTTCACATATAAAGTTATTAACTTTTATTAGAAAATGACAACATGAGCACAATTACATTTACAAGATAGAGCTTCCCCAATTATAGAACAACTAATTTATTTTCATGATCACGCTTTAATAATTATTTTAATAATCTTAACAGTCGTAACTTATATAATAATTTTATTAATTACAAATAAACTTATTAATCGATTTATATTAGAAGGACAAATAATTGAAGTTGCATGAACAATTGCCCCTGCTATTATTTTAATTTTCATCGCCCTACCATCATTGCGATTACTTTATTTAATAGATGAAATTAATAATCCTGCAGTTACATTAAAAACAATTGGTCATCAATGATATTGAAGTTATGAATACTCTGATTTTTTAAAAGTAGAATTTGACTCCTACATAATTCCACAAAATGAATTAATAAGTGATGATTTTCGCTTATTAGACGTGGATAATCGAGCTGCATTACCAATAAATACATTTATTCGAATTATTATTACTGCAGCAGATGTACTACATTCATGAACAGTTCCCAGTTTGGGAGTTAAAGCAGACGCTACTCCAGGTCGTCTTAACCAAACCAGATTTTTAATTAATCGACCTGGTTTATTTTATGGTCAGTGTTCAGAAATCTGTGGAGCTAATCATAGATTTATACCTATTGTAATTGAAAGAATTTCAATCAATAAATTTATTGATTGAATTTCAAGAATTAGTGAATACCTCAGATGGCTGAAAGCAAGTGGTGGTCTCTTAAACCACATAATAGTAAATTAGCGCTTACTTCTGGTGGCGAAGGTTTAGTTAAACTAATAACATTAGAATGTCAAACTAAAATTATCAAAATTTTGATAACTTTCTATACCACAAATAATACCTTTAAGCTGATTAACATTATATTTATTTTTTTCATCAATATTATTAATCTTTGCATTCATAAATTATTATTCATATATCCCCGAACCTTCTTCTACTTCAAAAAAAAACATTAACATCAAAATTATAAGCTGAAAATGATAACTAACCTTTTTTCAGTTTTTGATCCATCAACAACCTTCAATAATATATCCTTAAATTGAATTAGTACATCTATCGGATTATTATTAATTCCAACCAGATTCTGATTAATTCCATCCCGCCATTTCATATTATGAAATAAGATATTATTAAATCTTCATAAGGAGTTTAAAACACTAATTGGATACAAGTCAATTAATAAAGGTTCTTCTTTTATTTTTATTTCACTATTTTCAATTATCATATTCAATAATTTTCTTGGTTTATTCCCTTACATTTTTACAAGAACTAGTCATATAGCTATAACTCTTTCCTTAGCTTTACCCTTATGATTGAGTTTTATAATTTTTGGTTGAATTAATAATACACAACACATATTTGCCCACTTAGTTCCACAAGGAACACCTGCAGTTTTAATACCTTTTATAGTATGTATTGAAACAATTAGAAATATTATTCGACCGGGAACACTTGCAGTTCGATTAGCAGCAAATATAATTGCAGGCCATCTTCTTTTAACCTTATTAGGAAATACAGGACCTAGTTTAACAATTTCATTATTGACAATTTTAGTAAGTACACAAATTGCCCTCTTAGTTTTAGAATCAGCAGTAGCAATTATTCAATCATATGTATTTGCTGTTTTAAGTACATTATATTCTAGAGAAGTAAATTAATGACAAGTCATGCAAACCACCCATTCCATTTAGTAGATCAAAGACCTTGGCCCTTAACAGGTGCTATTGGCGCTATAATTATAATAACAGGATTAATTAAATGATTTCATCACTTTAATAATGAATTAATATTTGTAGGAATATTAATTTTAATTTTAACTATAATTCAATGATGACGAGATATTATTCGAGAAGGGACTTATCAAGGATTACACACTAAATTTGTAACAAAAGGATTACGATGAGGAATAATTTTATTTATTATTTCTGAAGTATTTTTCTTTATTTCATTCTTTTGAGCTTTTTTTCATAGAAGATTATCCCCAACAATTGAATTAGGATCACTTTGACCTCCTATTGGAATTTTACCTTTTAACCCATTACAAATTCCATTATTAAATACTGCAATTCTTTTAGCTTCAGGTGTAACAGTAACATGAGCTCATCACGGATTATTAGAAGATAATTATAAACAAGGTCTTCAAGGGTTATTTTTCACCGTAGTATTAGGGATTTATTTTACAGTCTTACAAGCCTATGAATACGTAGAAGCACCTTTTACTATTGCCGATTCAGTTTATGGATCATCTTTTTTTATAGCAACTGGATTTCACGGATTACACGTAATTATTGGAACTACATTTTTATTAACATGTTTATTACGGCATTTATTTCTTCACTTTTCATCAGGACATCATTTTGGATTTGAAGCAGCTGCTTGATATTGACATTTTGTTGATGTTGTATGATTATTTTTATATGTATCAATTTATTGATGAGGTAGATAATTATTTATCTAATATAATAAGTATATTTGACTTCCAATCAAAAAGTTTGTATATAACAAGATAAATAATATTCTTATTATTAATAATAACAATTTTAATTATAATATTATCAATAATTATTATATTATTAGCTACTCTATTATCTAAAAAAATTATTGAAGACCGAGAAAAATCTTCTCCATTTGAATGCGGATTTGACCCAAAAAGATCAGCCCGATTACCTTTCTCCCTACGATTTTTCTTAATTGCTGTAATCTTTTTAATTTTTGATGTTGAAATTGCACTTTTACTACCAATAACAATTATTATAAATATATCTAATATTAACTCATGAATTATTATTAGATCACTATTTCTGTTAATTTTATTAATCGGGTTATATCATGAATGAAATCAAGGTTCCCTTGAATGAGCATCCTAGGGTAGTAGTTAAATATAACATTTGGGTTGCATTCAAAAAGTATTGATTATTCAATCTACCTTGAATAAGAAGCAATTTGCAATTAGTTTCGACCTAATAGTATGGTATTAATTTACCCTTATTTATTAACTGAAACCAAAAAGAGGTATATTACTGTTAATAATATAATTGAATTGTTATATTCCAGTTAAGGAAATATGTTGATCAAGTAAAAGCTGCTAACTTATTACTTTAGCGGTTAAATTCCGTTTATATTTCTATCTATTTATGTAGTTTATAAAAACATTACATTTTCACTGTAAAGATAAAATTATTTTTCATAAATATACTTAAAGATTATAATAATCTCCTTAGTAGCTTCAATACTACGCTCTAATTATTAAGCTATTCAAGTAATTATAAAATATAATTAAATATAAAGTATAAATATAATTACAACAATTCATATTACAAAAAATAATATAAATATTTTCAAGTTATTATACTGCCATCACTGATTAATTCCACTTAATTTTATAAGTATATAAAATAAACCTTGACCTCCAAAATACTCATTTCACCCTCCATCAAAAGATTTAAGAGAATTATAACCAATAATTAAAGGATAATAAGAAACTCCATATGTAAAAATATAAGGTATATATCATATTGATCCAAGGAATCTTCTAAACAAGTTTAACTTTATTGATAATAAACCTCTACCAATACTACACTTAGATAATTCATAACCAAATCAACCCCCAATTAAACTAACAATAATTACGAGTAATTTTAATAATAATGGTAAAACAATTAATGAGGGAGAAGGAAAAATAATTCAACTTAAACCTGCACCTCCTAAAATAACCATAATTAATAATCCAACTATACCCTTTAATATATATATATTTTCCTCTCCTATATGATAAAAAGAACTTAAATTAAAATCTCCACATAAAGTATAATAAAATAACCGAAGAGAATAACAAACTGTTAATCCAGTAGAAAAATAAAATAAAAAAAAACCAAAAATATTTATATATTCTAAGGAAACAATTTCCAAAATTAAATCCTTAGAATAAAATCCAGCTAAAAAAGGTATACCACATAAAGCAAAATTAGATACTATTAAACAACATGAAGTTAATGGTATTTGAAAAGATAAATTACCCATAAAACGAATATCCTGAGAATCCCTCATAGAATGAATTACAACACCTGCACACATGAATAATAAAGCTTTAAATAGTGCATGAGTTAATAAATGAAAAAATGCCAGTTTAGCAAATCCTATTGCTAAAATTCTTATTATTAAACCAAGTTGACTTAAAGTAGATAATGCAATAATTTTCTTTAAATCATATTCAAAATTAGCCCCTAATCCAGCTATAAATATTGTTAATCCAGAAATTAATAATAAAAAAATATTTAATCAACTATTAAAAGATCTTCTAAATCGAATTAATAAATATACACCAGCTGTTACCAGAGTAGATGAGTGAACTAAAGCAGAAACAGGAGTAGGTGCAGCTATAGCAGCAGGTAATCAAGAAGAAAATGGAATTTGTGCTCTCTTCGTTATTGCAGCTAATACTACAAGAAAAGTAATAATTTCTATTTCAAAGCTATATTTTATACAATCTAAATAATAAATATAATTTCATCTTCCAAAATTCAATATTCATGCAATAACTATTAATAATGCAACATCACCTACCCGATTAGATAAAGCAGTTAATATACCTGCATTATATGATTTTACATTTTGATAATAAATTACTAAACAATAAGATACTAATCCTAGCCCATCTCAACCTAATAAAATTCTAATTATATTAGGTCTAATAATTAAAAATATTATTGATATAACAAACAATAAAACTAAATAAATAAAACGATTAATATTAAAATCACCATGTATATAATCTTCTCTATAAAAAATAACCAATGAAGAAATAAAAAAAACAAAACCTATAAATAATAAAGATATTCAATCAAATAAAAAAGTTATAGTAATTCTTCTAGAGTTTAATATTACAATTTCCCATTCAATAAAATAAATTAAATCATTTATAATAAAATAAAATCCTAAAAATACTATTAAAATTCTAGTTATTAATAAAAAAATAAAACTAATATAACAAATAGATATATATTTCATGACTTAAGATAGATAACTATATCACTGACACCACAAATCAATATTTTCTTTAAACTACTTAAGTTACATTCAAATTATAATAATATCTCCCTTTAAAATTAATAAATTTAAAGGAAATCAATGCAAAAATAACAATAAAAATTCCCGTGTATAACCCAATGAGCATGAATAAATTCCAGAATAAATTATACCATGCTGACTATAAGAAAATAAATATAAAGTGTAGGCTGCACTAAAAAAAGATAATAAAATTAATATTACTATTGATAATCATGATCAACTTACTAATCTATTTAAAAGGCTAATTTCACCTAATAAATTTAAAGAAGGGGGTGCTGCTATATTACACGAACTTAATAAAAATCATCATATTGCTAAACTAGGTATAAAATTTATTAAACCTTTATTAATTAATAATCTTCGACTTCCTAATCGCTCATATCTAATATTTGCTAAACAAAATAAACCCGAAGAACATAATCCATGAGCAATTATTAAAGTATATGAACCACAGAATCCCCAATAAAATAAAGTTATTATTCCTCCGATTACAATACCCATATGAGCAACAGATGAATAAGCAATTAAAGCCTTTAAATCAGTTTGCCGTATACAAATTAATCTAACTAATACTCCTCCAACCAATCTAATAGAAATTCATATATAATTTAACTTAATACCAATTGATATTAGAATAATATAAACACGTAATAAACCATAACCTCCTAATTTTAATAAAACACCAGCCAGAATTATTGAACCAGAAACAGGAGCTTCAACATGGGCCTTAGGTAATCACAAATGAACTATAAATATAGGTATTTTTACTAAAAAAGCAATAATTATACCTAGGTAAATTAAAACATTACAATTATATATTATATTAAATAAACTAAAATTAATTGAACCACAATATTCATATATATATATAATACATACTAATATAGGTAAAGAAGCTAATAATGTATAGAATAATAAATAAACTCCTGCTTGTAATCGTTCAGGTTGATATCCTCAGCCTAAAATTAAAAACAAAGTAGGAATTAATCTACTTTCAAAAAATAAATAAAAAGAAAATAAATTTATACTACCAAAAGTACAAAATAACATAATTAATAAAAATAAAATTATAAGTAAAAAAAAAGAAGAAAAATATTTATGCCGTAAAACTGATTCTCTAGCCATAATTATTAAGACACAAATTCAAAATCTTAATAAAATTAATCCATAAGAAATATAATCACAACCAAATATATAACTAATTCCACCTCAACAAAAAAAATAAGAAAATATAAATATAAATATAAATAACAATAAAAAAATTAAAGACTGAAATACTCACCAAAAATTAAATATAAAACATAAGGGGATTATAAAAATTATAAAAAATAAAAATTTTAACATTGAAGTATTCTATAAGTATTAAAATAATCATTTCCATATCTACGAATTATTGAAACTAAAATTGATAATCCTAAAGCCCCTTCACATACAGAAAATGTAAGAAAAACTATTCTAAAGAAAAGCTCAAAATTAAAAGAATTTAAGTAATTATATAAAATAATATATAGTATTAAAACAATAAATTCTAAACTTAATAAAGTAACCAATAAATGCTTACGATTAGAAGAAAATACTCAAATTCCACAAAAAAAACAAATAAAAATATAAATTATCATTAGTTTTAATAATTTAAATAAAATATTGGTCTTGTAAATCAAAAATAAGGTTTCACCTTTTAAAACTTCAAAGAAAGAATTTATTTCCATCATTAATCTCCAAAATTAATATTTTATCTTAAACTATTCTCTGAAATATTAATCATATTAGTAACTTTTAGAACAATTTTAAGAATAGTATTTACCCAAATAAATCACCCCCTTGCAATAGGATTAATTTTATTAATTCAAACAGTATTAATTTCATTAATTAGAGGTATATTATCCCAAAGATTTTGATTCTCCTATATTTTATTTTTAATTTTTCTAGGGGGTATATTAATTTTATTTATTTATGTTACAAGACTTGCATCAAATGAAATATTTTTTCTATCAACAAAAGTAATCATTTTCAGAATTATAACAATAATTATTCTAATCATCTTATTTTCAATAAATAAATTATCTAATACCCAAAACCAAGAAATAATTAACTTCTTAATATTAAAAAATCCTTTAATTAATTCATTAACAAAATTATATAATCAACCAACAGGTATTATTACTATTCTTTTAGCATCCTATTTATTTCTTACCTTAATTGCAGTAGTAAAAATTACTAATATCTTTATAGGACCTTTACGACAAATAAATTAATGAATAAACCTTTACGAGTTAGACACCCATTATTAAAAATTGCTAATAATGCATTAATTGATTTACCTTCACCTTCAAACATTAGCACTTGATGAAACTTTGGTTCATTATTAGGTTTATGTTTAGTAATTCAAATTGCTACTGGAATTTTTCTAGCTATACATTATTGTCCTAATATTGAATTAGCTTTTAATAGAGTTAACCACATCTGCCGTGATGTAAATTATGGCTGATTACTTCGCACCTTACATGCTAATGGTGCATCTATATTTTTTATTTGTATTTATATACATATTGGTCGAGGAATATACTATGGATCTTATAAATTAATTTATACCTGATCAGTAGGAGTATTAATTTTATTTTTAACAATAGCTACAGCTTTTATAGGTTATGTTTTACCTTGAGGTCAAATATCATTTTGGGGAGCCACAGTTATTACTAACTTACTATCTGCTATTCCTTATATAGGAATTGATTTAGTGCAATGAGTATGAGGAGGATTTGCTGTTGATAACGCTACATTAAATCGATTTTTTACTTTTCATTTCCTTTTACCATTTATTATTGCAGCAATAGTTTTAATTCATTTATTATTTCTTCATCAAACAGGGTCAAATAATCCTTTAGGATTAAATAGAAATATTGATAAAATTCCATTTCATCCTTATTTTTCAATTAAAGATACATTTGGTTTTATTGTATTAATTATATTATTAACAATTTTAACACTTAAGGAACCTTACATTTTAGGAGATCCAGATAATTTTACCCCTGCAAATCCTCTTGTTACACCAGTCCATATTCAACCTGAATGATATTTCCTATTCGCTTACGCAATTCTACGATCAATTCCTAATAAATTAGGAGGAGTAATCGCTTTAGTAATATCAATTGCAATCTTATTTATTTTACCTTTATACACTTCTAATTTCCGGGGAATACAATTTTATCCTATCAACCAAGTTCTATTTTGAATTATAGTTAGTATTGTAATTTTATTAACATGAATTGGAGCTCGACCTGTTGAAGAACCATATATTATTACAGGTCAACTTTTAACTGTTTTATATTTCCTATATTATATTTTATATCCAGCAACAACTAAAATTTGAGATAACTTAATTAAGTAAGTTAAATACTTTATGAAAGTCTTATGTTTTGAAAGCATAATTAAGAGGTTTAAGTCCTCTATTAACTTTATTACTTAATAATATCCACTAAATATAAAGAGACAAAAAACTAATTTTTAAACCTAAGAAAAATAATAAATAATTTAAAGATATAGGTAAAAAACTCTTTCAAGCCAAATACATTAATTTATCATACCGAAATCGAGGTAAAGTACCCCGAACTCAAATAAATAAAAATGATATAAAGCTTAATTTAATATAAAAAAATAAAGAATTAGTATCACCACCCAAAAAAAGAATACAAAATAATATACTTATAAATAAAATTCTAGCATATTCAGCCAAAAAAATTAATGCAAAACCACCTCTTCTATATTCTACATTAAAACCTGATACTAACTCAGATTCACCTTCAGCAAAATCAAAGGGTGTTCGATTAGTTTCTGCTAAACATGATGTAAATCAAACTAATGCTAATGGAAATGTAATAAAAATAAATCAAATATATAATTGAAATGAATAAAAAAGAAATAAATTATAACTCCCCACTAAAAATACAAACGAAAGTAAAATTAAAGCTAATCTTACTTCATAAGAAATTGTTTGAGCTACAGCTCGCAAACCCCCTAATAATGAATAATTAGAATTTGATGATCAACCTGCAATTATTACAGTATAAACACCTAATCTTGTACAAGATAAAAAAAATAATAAACCTAATTCAAAAGAATATAAACCAGAAAAATAAGGTATAATTATTCAAGTCAAAAGTGCTAAAAATAATCTAAAAACAGGAGCAAAGTAATAAGATAAAAAATTTGATATTAAAGGAAAAGTTTGTTCTTTAGTAAATAATTTAATTGCATCACTAAAAGGCTGTAAAATACCAATAAAACCTACTTTATTTGGTCCTTTACGAATATGAATATAACCTAACACCTTTCGTTCCAACAATGTTAAAAAAGCAACCCCCACTATTACACAAATTAATAAAATAAATCTAATAATAATTAATATTAATAATTCTATAAACAATACTATTTATAGAATAATATCTATATTTATAGATTCTAAATCCACTGCACTTATCTGCCAAAATAGTTATTAATAGTAATCATTATAAAAATTAAATTATTTACAATATTTGGTCCTTTCGTACTAAAATATTAAATTTTATTATAGATAGAAACCAACCTGGCTCACGCCGGTTTGAACTCAGATCATGTAAGATTTTAAAGGTCGAACAGACCTAACAAATTAAACTTCTACACCTAATGTTAATCTTAATCCAACATCGAGGTCGCAACCCCTTTTATTGATAAGAACTCTCAAAAAAGATTACGCTGTTATCCCTAAGGTAATTTAGTCTTATAATCATTATAAATGGATCAAAATTCTATAAATTAATATTTATCAATAAAAAGAGTTATTTATATCTTCCTGTCACCCCAACAAAAAATTATAATTAATATTGCGAAACAAAACTAATCTAAAAATTATAATATTAAACTCTATAGGGTCTTCTCGTCCCATAACAATATTTAAGCTTTTTTACTTAATAATTAAATTCTAATAAAAATAATGAGATAGCTCATATTTCGTCCAACCATTCATTCCAGCCTCTAATTAAGAAACTAATGATTATGCTACCTTTGCACGGTCAGGTTACCGCGGCCCTTCAAATAAATCAGTGGGCAGGTCATACTTTATATATATATAAACAAAAAGAGATGTTTTTGTTAAACAGGCGAAAATAAAATTTGCCTAATTCCTAATAACTTATTACCAAAAATTAATAATTCCACTAATAATTTATACTAATTTTATCATTATAACAATTAACTAATTATTAATTAAATATTTTTAATAAAAAAATAAAAATTAATATAAATGTAATCATAAGTAAGTAAAATTTCAACACACTTAAATAGAAATAACCACCTTTAAATTCACTAGACTTATTTTAAAATAAAATTTATTAATTTATACTTCAAAGCTTATCCCTCAAAATATTGACAATTATTTAATATTAATAAATAAATTTATATTATTAATATATGAAATAATTACTAAATTAAATTTATTTCTTAAAAAACCAGAAATCCTTAAGAACGTATAGCATTTCACTCCTAAAAAATTATTATTAATAATAATTAAACATTAACTAACATAAATAAATTAACTCTCCTAAGATCGGGAATAATAAATAAATATTAAATATTTAATAAACCCTGATACACAAGGTACAATAAATAAAATAAACTTCAAAAAACTTATCAAATAATTCTATAATCCTTCAAAGTACTAATAAACTATTACAAAAAAAATTTAATCTTAAATAAATACAATAACAATAAATAATTTTTCTCAAAATTAATTAAATTTATAAATAAAAGTAAAAATAACAATTTCAGATTATATTGATTTGCACAACATATTATTTCAGCGTAAGTGAAACACTTAACTATTAAGACTAATCTGATCATTCTAGTTACACCTTCCGGTACAACTACTGTGTTACGACTTTTCTCGCCTTAAAATAACGAGAGCGACGGGCGATGTGTACATATTTTAGAGCTATAATCATATTAACAATCTTTATAATATTACTATTAAATCCGCCTTCATGTAATTATTTCAAACAACAATCCGTATACTTTATTAATATTGTAATCCATCTCCCACTTAATTATAAACTGCACCTTGACCTGAAAACTTATCTTACAAATATTGAAAAAATTAACCCTTATAGAATTAGCTCTAAACGGCGATATACATATTTCTTTAAACTAAGTAAGGTCCAACGTGGATCATCGATCATGGGACAGATTCCTCTAAATAGACTAAAATACCGCCAAATTCTTTAAGTTTCAAGATTCTAACTAATACTACTCAAGTTCAAATAATTTACATCTAAAATAATAGGGTATCTAATCCTAGTTTAAATTTATAGATCTCACAGCTTCATTCAATTTTTATAAACCCTAGACAAAAATTTAAATATTTTACCTATAAATAATCAATATATGTTCTACAAATAAACAAATTAACTACTTTAACTGATAATATTTACTTATATCCCATGTATAACCGCGACTGCTGGCACATGATTTATCAATACTATTAACAATTACTAATTCAAAATCCCTTAAATTAATAATACCTTATACTGCAATAATTATAACTTATTTATACATTAAGAATTAAATAATTTATGCAAAAACTTACATATATAATAATGTTGAAGTAAATTTATAAGCAAGAATAAAACTTTTCGAAGCCAATAATCGAAAGATCACTTCAACTATTAAGTAAACTGTTATTTATACTTAAAAAAAAAAATAGAGTACAAATTCCTCCCCAAATCCAATAATTCAACCTCTTCCTTCAACCTTCTTAAATTTTCAACCTTTTAACCTTTTTCGAAGCCAATATTTTTACTCGTTACGATCCACTATAAATAAAAATACAGTAATTTAAGATGTCAATCTTATCAAACTTTTTTTTTATAAAATAAAATAGAAAAAAA